TTCTATATATTTTGATATTGAAAATCATATTTTTGAGATTGACAATGATCATCCTTTTTGTAGTGAACTAGAAAGTTCTTTTGATCGGAATTCTAGTTATCTGAATAATGGATCTAAGAGTAAGAATCCCCACCACGATCGTTACATGGATGATACTCAATATACTTGGAATAATCACATTAAAAGTTGCATTGACAGTTATCTTCAGTATCAAATCTGTATTGATAGTTACATTGTAAGTGGTAGTGACAATTACAATAACAATTACTTTTATGGTTCCATTTGTGGTGAAAGTGGAAATAGTAGTAAAAGCGAGGATGCCGGTATAAGAACCAGAACGAGTGATAAAACTATACCAGAAAGTTCTACTGATCTGGATGTAACTCAAAAATACAGGCATTTGTGGGTTCAATGCGAAAATTGTTATGGATTAAATTATAAGAAATTTTTTAAATCAAAAATGAATCTTTGTGAACAATGTGGATATCATTTGAAAATGAGTAGTTCAGATAGAATCGAACTTTCGATCGATCCGGGTACTTGGGAGCCTATGGATGAAGACATGGTCTCTCTGGATCCCATTGAATTTCATTCGGAGGAGGAGCCTTATCAAAATCGTATCGATTCTTATCAAAGAAAGACAGGATTAACCGAGGCTGTTCAAACAGGCATAGGGCAACTAAACGGTATTACCGTAGCAATTGGGGTTATGGATTTTCAGTTTATGGGGGGTAGTATGGGATCCGTAGTCGGGGAGAAAATTACCCGTTTGATTGAATACGCTACTAAAGAATTTCTACCTCTTATTATAGTGTGTGCTTCCGGAGGGGCACGCATGCAAGAAGGAAGTTTGAGCTTGATGCAAATGGCTAAAATATCTTCTGCTTTATATGATTATCAATCAAATAAAAAGTTATTCTATGTACCAATCCTTACATCTCCTACTACCGGTGGGGTGACAGCTAGTTTTGGTATGTTGGGGGATATCATTATTGCCGAACCCAATGCCTACATTGCCTTTGCGGGTAAAAGAGTAATTGAACAAACATTGAATAAAACAGTACCCGAAGGTTCACAAGCGGCTGAGTATTTATTCCAGAAGGGCTTATTCGATCTAATCGTACCACGTAATCCTTTAAAAAGCGTTCTGAGTGAGTTATTTCAACTCCACACTTTCTTTCCTTTGAATAAAAATTAGAACATTAAGTTCAATTATTTTGAGCAAACAAGTAATTAGTTTATCAGAATCCAAGTCAAAATTAGACGAATGGGGTTTTCTTTGTTGACATAAGATCTAATTGTATAAAGAATCAAAAGTCACAGAAAATCCGCCCCTTTTTCTATATTCCTGATTATTGATCAAGAAGCCTCTATCAACAAGATAAAAGATGAAATTCTTATTTTCGTGAAATTAGGCAAATAAAAAAAATCTCCTCTTCTCGTCATATATAATTAAAATCTAGAAAATATAGAATTTTTTATCTTTCTATATCTTACGATAATCCTATTTTGGCTAAGAATCCCTGCTGGATGGGATTCTAACAAACCCTTCTATAATAATATAATTAATTTTTAAGAAACTTTTTGCTTAGTAAATGAAATTCGAAGACAAGAGCAAAAAATGAAGAAAAGAATAATAATAATATCTCATCCATATCCTTTCAAATCTTTCATGTAGAAAGATGAAAAACTACATTATATACTCACTTAGATAGATACTTAGATCTATACTTAATAGATATTAAGTAATAATAATTCCAATTTAGAATTATCAAATTATAATAAGATATCTTTATATATAATAAGATATCTTTATATTATAAATAATAAATATAAAATCTAAATAATAATAACAGGTACAAATAGTAAATCGAGGTACCCATTCTATGACAACTCTTAACTTTCCCTCTGTTTTGGTGCCTTTAGTAGGCCTAGTATTTCCGGCAATCGCAATGGCTTCTTTATTTCTTCATGTTCAAAAAAACAAGATTGTTTAGAGCCGATGGGACAAAATCTCATCTATTTTTTTTTTTCAAAACTGACGCTTGTATCATAACACAGATATCCATTTAGCAAAATATGGTATAAGCGGCTTCCGCCGAAAAACTCTTATGTCTGCAGAAAATGGTATAGGGGTAAATGGATTCTAGCTATTTTCAAATAGACCCGAATCGACGGATGGCTGAACTGTAAAGTTGGTCTATCTATATGTATGTGGCTATCTTTAGTGAGATCATACGAAGGTATGTTATTAGTTTAGATCTAACCAATTTAATGAATTACTCCTAAAGGTTCACATCAAACTAGCGCTAGTTGATGCGAGTTACTTCGGAAACAAAAGGACTAAAGTCAAATTCATTTGGGGTATTCTCTCAATTCCAAAAAAAGCAACCGGATCAAGTATGAGTTGTCGATCAGAACATATATGGATAGAACCTATAACGGGGGCTCGAAAAACAAGTAATTTCTGCTGGGCTGTTATCCTTTTTTTAGGTTCATT